AATTGATAAGCTTAATAAAAAAGCAGAAAAAGAAATAATAGTAACTTGGTCCCGTGCATCTACCATTATACCCACAATGATCGGCCATACGATTGCTATTCATAATGGTAAGGAGCATTTGCCTATTTATATAACAGATCGTATGGTAGGTCACAAATTGGGAGAATTTGTACCTACTTTAAATTTCCGAGGACATGCAAAAAGTGATAATAAATCTCGTCGTTAATCTCATCTTAAAAAAATCTGGATAGATACTTATGATTCATTAGTAGGAGAGAAACCTTATGTCAAATTTTTTAAATAGGATACTAAACAGGAAAAAAACGGAAGACTACCCTCCTCTGCGTCCGCTAGGTAGCATACGGAAGAAAAAAACGGAAGTATACGCGTTAGGTCGACATATATCTATATCTGCAGACAAAGCAAGAAGAGTAATTGATCAAATTCGCGGACGTTCCTATGAGGAAACACTTATGATACTAGAACTCATGCCCTATAGAGCATGTTATCCAATTTTTAAATTGGTTTATTCTGCAGCAACAAATGCTGGTTCCATTCTGGGTTCCGACGAAGCCAATTTAATAATTAGTAAAGCTGAGGTTAACGAAGGTACTACCGCGAAGAAATTAAAACCTCGAGCTCGAGGACGTAGCTATGCGATAAAAAGAACTACCTGCCATATAACTATTGTAGTAAAAGATATATCTTTAGATGAATATGAATTTGTATCACTATATTCGTTAAAAAAACCTAGATGGAAAAAGACAACTATGGTATATCACGATATGTATAGTAGTGGGGTAGTATGGGACAAAAAATAAATCCACTTGGTTTCAGACTTGGTACAACCCAAAGTCATCATTCTCTTTGGTTTGCACAACCAAAAAATTATTCTGAGGGTCTACAAGAAGATCAAAAAATAAGAGATTTTATCAAAAATTATGTACAAAAAAATATGAGAATATCCTCCGGCGCCGAGGGAATTGCACGTATAGAGATTCAAAAAAGAATCGATTTGATCCAGGTCATAATCTTTATGGGATTCCCAAAGTTATTAATCGAAAGTAAACCGCAAGGAATCGAAGAATTACAGATGAATCTACAAAAAGAATTTCATTATGTGAACCGAAAACTTAACATTGCTATCACAAGAATTGCAAAACCTTACGGAAACCCTAATATTCTTGCGGAATTTATAGCCGGACAATTAAAGAATAGAGTTTCATTTCGAAAAGCAATGAAAAAGGCTATTGAATTAACTGAACAAGCAGATACAAAAGGAATTCAAGTACAAATTGCAGGTCGTATCGACGGAAAAGAAATTGCACGTGTCGAATGGATCAGAGAGGGTAGAGTTCCCCTACAAACTATTCGAGCTAAAATTGATTATTGTTGCTATACAGTTCGGACTATCTATGGGGTATTAGGCATCAAAATTTGGATTTTTATAGACAAGGAAGAAGAATAAGAAAACTTTAATTCTTTTTCTGGCCAATCAACGCAAGCAATTCTAATTCTTAATTCTATAGGGTTGAATAAAAATTCGATTGAACTTTTCATATAATTGCTATGCTTAGTGTGTGACTCGTTGGTTTTTTTAGGGTTAGGATTCAAAAAAGACCAGCCCGGTAGTATGAAAACCAACTCATCACTTCGTATTATCTGGATCTAAAGACCCAGTCAAGATATGAGAAATCGATCATATCTTTGTAACAACTGAATTTTTTTTGAATAAACTTGAATTCTAAGTTGAAAACAAAATACAGAAGAAAGGTGTGGATAAATGGAAGGATGAGAGAAAGAAAGAAAAAGAATATCAATGATATTGATATAGAATTATAGAATTCCAATATGTAAGGTCTATGAGTCATCTCATAAAAGACAATGTAATAAAGCATCAATACTAATTGATTCATCCATAATGAAACATTAAATGAATCCTTCTTATAGTTATAGAAGAAAAAAATCAAGAGCTTCGAGCCAATAAAGACTAAGAAGGTTGACTCAAGAATAAATTAGATTATGAGCTCCGTTGTAGAATTCTGACCTAACCATTAAATACGAAGCGGTGGGAACGATGTAACCTGTGAATGCAAAAGATTTTATTGAACAAATGAATCTTACTGATTCACTAGTCGGGATGGCGAAATGAACCGGAAATCAATTCATCTATTCTGAGAAGTCATGAGCAAGTGCTACGACTAAAATAGAGATTGCAAGAGTAAATATTCGCCCGCGAAAACTTTCTTTTTTTTGGATAAAGGACAAAAGAAAATCAAGATTTATTAGCACATTAGAAACATTTTTTTTTATAAAAATGTTCTAATATCTTATCTATTCAAATATCTATTCAAATTAATTGAAATTCAATTTTGAATCCTTTTAGTCGCGAGGAGCTGGATGAGAAGAAACTCTCACGTCCAGTTCTGTAGTAGAGATGGAATTCTGAAACAACCATCAACTATAACCCCAAAAGAACTAGATTCCGTAAACAACATAGAGGAAGAATGAAGGGAATATCTTATCGAGGGAATCATATTTGTTTCGGTAAATATGCTCTTCAGGCACTTGAACCTGCTTGGATCACATCTAGACAAATCGAAGCAGGTCGACGAGCAATGACACGAAATGCACGCCGTGGTGGAAAAATATGGGTCCGTATATTTCCAGACAAACCAGTTACAGTAAGACCTGCTGAAACACGTATGGGTTCGGGGAAAGGATCCCCTGAATATTGGGTAGCTGTTGTTAAACCGGGGCGAATACTATATGAAATGGGTGGAGTAACCGAAAATATAGCTAGAAGGGCTATTTTAATAGCAGCATCTAAAATGCCTATACGAACTCAATTTATTATTTCGGGATAAAAATATAGAACCGACAGAGATGAATCTTAGGGATGAAACAAAAACACAGGTTTCTTTTTTTGGGACAAACAATATTTCTTTTATTTTCTTCATCCTTTGCATTGGAAGAATAAACAAAAAATTTGATATGATTCAACCTCAGACCCATTTAAATGTAGCGGATAACAGCGGGGCTCGAGAATTGATGTGTATTCGAATCATAGGAGCTAGTAATCGTCGATATGCTCATATTGGTGACGTTATTGTTGCTGTGATTAAAGAAGCAGTACCAAATATGCCCCTAGAAAAATCAGAAGTAGTGAGAGCTGTAATTGTTCGTACCTGTAAAGAACTAAAACGTGACAGCGGTATGATAATACGATATGATGACAATGCTGCAGTTGTGATTGATCAAGAAGGAAATCCAAAAGGAACTCGAATTTTTGGGGCAATCCCCCGTGAATTGAGACAATTGAATTTTACTAAAATAGTTTCATTAGCTCCCGAGGTATTATAAAATAAAATGAGATCGTGATATCTTTGGGGTATTTGAAAGAAATAGATTAAGAACTAGATTAATTCGTAGATTGTGTCTCACGCATATACCTTGCAAAATTCCTATTCATAAATCAATAAAAAAAAAAAAAGAAAAACATGTTGATTATATCCAATTTTGAGACACCAATAATTTTAGTTCATCATGGGTAGAGACACTATTGCTGAGATAATAACCTCTATACGAAATGCTGATATGGATAGAAAAAGAGTTGTTCGCATAGCATCTACTAATATTACCGAAAATATTGTTAAAATACTTTTCCGAGAGGGTTTTATCGAAAACGTCAGAAAACATCGAGAAAAAAACAAATATTTTTTGGTTTTAACCCTTCGACATAGAAGGAATGGGAAAAGACCCTATAGAAATTTTTTAAATTTAAAACGGATCAGTAGACCCGGTTTACGAATCTATTCTAACTCTCAACGAATTCCTAGAATTTTAGGTGGGATGGGAATTGTAATTCTTTCTACTTCTCGGGGTATAATGACAGACCGGGAGGCTCGACTAGAACGAATCGGTGGAGAAATTTTGTGTTATATATGGTAATCCATTTAATATCCAAATGGGATCCGAAACCTCTTCCTATTTGTAAAAAAAAAAAGAAAGGGGGTGAGTTGTCTAATATCGTCTTTCCTCCATTAATTGATACTTCAGGGGGGCTTTACCTGAAATGAAAGAACAAAAATGGATTCATGAAGGTTTAATTACTGAATCGCTTCCCAATGGCATGTTCCGAGTTCGGTTAGATAATGAAGATCTGATTCTAGGTTACGTTTCAGGAAAGATCCGACGTAGTTTTATACGGATACTGCCAGGAGATAAAGTCAAAATTGAAGTAAGTCGTTATGATTCAACCAGAGGACGTATAATTTATCGACTCCGAAACAAGGATTCGAAAGATTAGGTCATTTTTATTCGATACGATTCGAGATGCAAAATTGCAAGAAACTTATTTTCTACCAAAAAAGAATTAAGATAAGGAATGACAAATATGAAAATAAGAGCTTCCGTTCAAAAAATTTGTGAAAAATGTCGACTAATCCGTAGGCGGGGGCGCATTATAGTAATTTGTTCCAACCCGAGACATAAACAAAGACAAGGATAATCAGACCCGCTAAAGGGCTCAATGTACAAATAAGAAATCTGTTTTGACATAAAATGGATATATCCATATATTCCTGACTCATATTTATGAGATGATACAATATGGCAAAAGCTATACCGAGAACTGGTTCACGTAGGAATGTACGTATTGGTTCACGTAAGAGTGCACGTAGAATACCAAAGGGAGTTATTCATGTTCAAGCAAGTTTCAATAATACCATAGTCACAGTTACAGATGTGCGGGGGCGGGTGGTTTCCTGGTCCTCGGCCGGTACTTGTGGATTCAAGGGTACGAGAAGAGGGACACCCTTTGCCGCTCAAACTGCCGCAGCAAATGCTATTCGTACAGTAGTAGATCAAGGTATGCAACGAGCAGAAGTCATGATAAAAGGTCCCGGTCTCGGAAGAGACGCAGCATTACGAGCTATTCGTAGAAGTGGTATACTATTAACTTTCGTACGGGATGTAACCCCTATGCCACATAATGGCTG